CCTTTATCAACGGTTCTACCAATTGATATCGTTCCACAAATAATTGAAATTCGATTTCGTGATCTGTATCTTCAATTTTTGGAAACTTATAAAGTTCTTCTGTCAAACCCTGATCAATGAACCTACAAAATCCTTCAAATTGTATCTGATTAAATCCAGGTATTGTAGACATTGCCTCATTTCCATCCCCCAGCATTTTGAATTTACCATTTATCAAAAAATCCCATTATTAGTACATTCTTCATCGAATTAGATAGACGATCTCGTACTGATGGAATTTCTATTCTGTTTACTGAATCACATGAAATTTGACCCAACTCCGTATTTGTAACATATTTGTAATGAAATGTATGAATTACGTATGAACGGAGGAATAAAGATGATTTTCGACTTAAAATGTAAATTGGAATTTGCAACGGATCCAAATGGAAGGGTTGCATTTATTAAACACGTATGCAGATGGCTAGAATATCCGACTTCTCTTTTATTACTTTTTATTCGGGACAGCCCCGGTCGTGCTCTATCAAACAAAAATCTCTATTCAATGCAAAACTGAAGTAGAATAATTTTATGATAAGTCCCTATCGACAACATATCTAAATAATAGATATCTATAATTTATGTTCTAGGGTTTACATAAACTCATATGTTTTGTTATAATTGAACTTGAGAAGGATTTTTTGATTAAAAAAAGAATAAATACTTATTTGTATGTGTTTTGCCTCACTTTGTATTTTCTTATGTCATTAAGAAAACACAATCTTTAGATTCAAATCTCAGAATCGTTCATGAATTCGAAGTAAGCAGTAAATAGTTAATGGTTCCAATTTGTCGGTAGAAAATGCACATTTGATTTCTCAATAGAAAAGCGAGAGAATGTTTTTAGCATTGTGGATTTTGAGATACTATAGAATTAGAATCAATCGAAGGAGTGGATGAAATCCAAAACAAAAAGGGAGGTGCTTATTTTAGGAAAAGGATTAAGGAAAACAGGACTCAAAATACAAGTACAATAAAAATTCAGTAATCCGAGAATATTTTTGTATCATTTTGGCGGCATGGCCGAGTGGTAAGGCGGGGGACTGCAAATCCTTTTTCCCCAGTTCAAATCCGGGTGTCGCCTGATCAAAGAAAAAACCCGAAATCGCTTCTTTTCTTCTGTTCTGCTGATATAACTCGGAGAATTATTCTCCGGCAGAAGCAGAGGAACCAGACTGTTGATACTTTGTTTGATTCTAAACATTTCGTCTGAGGTTTTTCGAAAAGAAAAGATTGTGAATTCTCGTTCGCATCTAGGATTCAAGGAAATATTTTAATCTATAATCTAAGGGTAGGGGGACTTTCAAGACGTTATGAGTCCCTTCTATTACTAAGGACTGTCTAATGACTGGATCTTGGATTAGATTGTAGAGCCTGCTAGGAAATCTGATTCAATTTATAATTTTGGAAAAGGGCGGAAGTTGCATTATATACGACGGACTTGCGAGAATCTCTGAGCCCTGGGGTATCAAATCAATATTAGATTCGATGGATAATTTTTTTTTTATTTATATAAAAAATTCTAAAAAATCAAAAGAGAAAGAATTTATTTTCGATAACCCCTAGTCAAGCTCCCTACCCCGCAGAGATAATCGGGAAAGGGGGTACGAATTAGGGGGAATAGAAGTTTGTATTGTAATAGATAGTCATTTCTTTTTTTTTTAGTGATTTCTCCGTTTTGACTTATTTTTACTTACGAGAGTCAACAAAACAAAAAGATAGGTCTTAGTAGTCACATGTTCCCATTCCCTTAGGATATTTTGCTTTTGTTTAATCTTTCCCGATTCAAAATCATAATCGATTTATTGGATTGGTTTCTCATTAGTGTTCGGTTAAAATCCCCCTTTTTTGACTCTGCACCATTGATTCCACTATTATTATGAGGAATAATTCCTTTGTATTTATAGAGATAGGGGACATAATTCACATGGATATAGTAAGTCTCGCTTGGGCTGCTTTAATGGTAATCTTTACATTTTCCCTTTCTCTGGTAGTGTGGGGAAGAAGTGGGCTCTAGAAGTACTACTAATTGTAATTGAGTTGAGGAATCAAACCGTATCACTTGTTTTATAGATCGTTTTGCAACGCGTTTTGAACTATTTAAAATCAAAATATCTGAATTTCGAATTCCATTGGAGTCCAATGGAATAATCTATGATATGAATCATACTCTTTCAATCAAAGAGATATTTCAGCGATTCCCGTGTTTGTATTTCGAAAAGAAAGGGATTCAGATGATTAGAAATTTATTCTAAAATAAGATTCTTCCGAAATTTTCTATTTCAATCAATGGAATCGGCTCTTACTATCTTTATAGATGGATACTGAGGAAGACCGGACCCCTTTTTGTTTGTTTGATTTCTTTTCCTCTTTACTATTCAACGAACAAGTGGTTTTGTTAAGTGTATACGAACTTTCTATGAGAAATGATATATAGGAATTATCTAACGAGAGACTATGTAATAATAAGATCTTGCTTCGGACGAGTCACATATTGGGCATTTATCGCTTGGTTTCTAATCTTAGAAAGGCGATTTATGTTTTATCGACTTATTTCATATCATGGTTTGGGCGTTAAAAATAGGTGAGGTTTCCTCTTCCTTATTAGGAAAAGGAAAGGAATTGGAATTCTAATCCTAAGATAAAAATTATCTCAGATTGATCGGAACAAATAGATGTAACAAATAAATAGAATTGGGTGTTATGTCAATTCCATACAATATATGGAATTAATAGACACATAACATATATATATATTATATGAAATATGAACAAACATAATATTGTAGATTGATCTAGAAAGTTTTATTCTAGATTAAAACTTTCTAGACTAAGAGATAGATAGTATGGTAGAAAGAAGGATTCATCTATTTCTTTCTTACCATACTATCAAATTCATAGAATACTGCCGATTAAAGTCCGCTCATTTCATTTAAGTGAAGTTTAAGTTAAGACGCAAAATGGGAATCCTTTTCATTTGACTTCGTCAATTTTTGATAACAACTCAGAAGGAAAGTTTTATTCCAATTCATTTGAAAATTCAATTGAATTAATCATTTTGACTAACTGTTTTTACATAAATGATAAGTAGAAAGGCGGTAGGAACGAGAATGAATAGTGCAGTAGCAATAAATGCAAGAATATTTACTTCCATAATCTCATCGATTTTTTTACTTCGCAATAACTCGGGATTTAATCCCATAGAAATGATAAATCTTTCGTCTGTAAATTCAATGAATTACCTCTCGATGATCTTGAATGGGATCAATATCATGAATAACAATATCTGATCTATCAAATCAACTCATAGTCGAGACTTGAATAGTATAACATAGGAAGTTATTTTATCCATACTGAATCCAAGTTTTGATTTCTGAACCAATTAATCCAAAATACCTTGTATTTATTATACGTTTCCTTGTTTTTTTTTCTATAACTTACCTTGCATCTTGCTTCGCTAATCCTCTGATGAAGTATCATCAGATTGTCTTTCCACTTCGATTAGTCACATAGTTACAAACCTAAACAAACAATAAACGCAAAATGGAAAACAAAAGACTCCTTTTTGCTTTGGGAATGAAATTATGTCCCCCGACACCCTTTCTATGAACTATGTTTCTATGAACTATGAAAGGATAAAATGAATTGATGTATTTATTGTATATTGGATCCGTCGGGACTGGCGGGGCTCGAACCCGCAGCTTCCGCCTTGACAGGGCGGTGCTCTGACCAATTGAACTACAATCCCAGGGAAATAAAATAAGGGATCTAGCAGAAGATTTTCTTCTTTTTTAGCTTTGTATGCGGTATTTCTGAAGGACAAGGCGGGTTATACCATCTCATGGTAGATTGGCGAATTATTGGGCCGAGCTGGATTTGAACCAGCGTAGACATGTTGCCAACGAATTTACAGTCCGTCCCCATTAACCACTCGGGCATCGACCCAGGAAGAATTAATTTTAGGCTTATTGGTAAGCCATGATCAACTTCCTTTCGTAGTACCCTACCCCCAGGGGAATTCGAATCCCCGCTGCCTCCTTGAAAGAGAGATGTCCTAAACCACTAGACGATGGGGGCTAACTTGCTCTTGCTCAACCGCCCTCATACTATGATCATAGTATGATCAGTTTTTTGAAATTGTCAATATAATGAAATGATATGATTAGATCTGAGGGATCTTTCCGTTTTTCAGAGAATTGTATCGAATTTTTTGATTCGTCATTCATATTCATTTCATGAATCGATTCATTAGAATCGATATTCTCTATATAAATCTAGTATAGAAATCTATATTCTTTAGATTTAGAATTGAATAAAAAAACTTGTAAAAAAAAGAAATACAGGGATAGCATTTTTTCGGGGAATGATTGGTCCGTCAGAAAAGAAACGGGAGAAGTCAGTTCGATTTTTTTTTGCTTTCAGTCATTGTTAAGATGAGATATCCTTATCTTTATCTCACACTAAACCAGGAAAGTAACAACCACTAAATCTAGTCAAATAAATCTAGTCAAATATATCTAGTCAAATATATCTAGTAAGCGAGATCAACAAGTTATTGAAAATCGTCTATAAAAATTTAGTTCAAGGGGACAAGTAGAATCTCTTCATTACATGATTCGATGAAATATCTTAAATTTTTTTTTTATGTCGAATTGGTAAGTGTCCATGTTATGTATCAATCAAGTCGATTTTGCTTTGATAGGGATCATTTCAATAAAAAAATGAGGGTCAGTCTTAAAACAATTTACCCTAGACTTGTTGGGCAAATCCATTTGATTATTCAAAAATAAGCCACTAGCCACTATGAGTCTAGTGCATACACTTATGTATATAATATATGTGCATATAGATATTTTATTTACATATAGATATTTTATTTACATAGCGACCCGCTAGAGAATTTAATCAAATAAGCCCTTTTAACTCAGTGGTAGAGTAACGCCATGGTAAGGCGTAAGTCA